TACAAAAAAAAATTCTACCCATAACATCTATGTCAACTTTTGTCTGACTACTAATTGTTTTCTAGATGATCCCTCTAGAAGAGAGTAATTCTAACAATCTTTCTAGTTACTTCGTTCTCTATTTTTATTTGAGACGGTCCTGAGGAAAGGGATTTTGTTTCCACCGAGCTAAAAAAACAGGTCGATGCCTCTAGTAAACCAGAGTCATCATTTAATAGCTATTTTTATTCAATTTTTTATTTGTAAAGCAAAAATTGAAGATTTAGTTACGATTAGAAACCTACTTTCTATCTTCATCCATGGATCCTTTACTCATACTGATTCAATTGGAAGTATTAATCCAATTCCAAAATTATGTTTCGTAATTTCATAATCCAATTTGTCACTTTCTAAGTGATCCTTGGATACAAATCACGAGAATGTATATTTTTTCTCGAATCCGTGATTGAGAGGTAAAGGATTAAATCCTTTTTTTTTTTCAAATAAAGTTTTTGGTCGGAATACGAATCAAACCGAAAACAAAGACCCTTTAACTATCAAAGGGTTAAAAAAACGAATCACACTTTTACCACTAAACTATACCCGCTACTATTCGATTATTGTATGCAACTGGACCTTTTGTCGAACCGGAAAAGGAAAATGGGGTATAATAAGATGGGATCATCAAAGAATCAAAAAATTTAGAGTATTTACCCTCCTTTTTTTCGTTTTCGCGGATGGAAATAGTCTTTCTTCTTTTTTTGTTCGTGCTTGAATATTGCCTATTCACTTTTTTATTTTTTTATATATTTATATATTTATATAATACTAACTTTATATAATAAAGTTTATATAATACTAATAATACTATAATACTAACTTTATATAATAAAGTTTATATAATACTAACTTTATATAATAAAACATAATTTTATATAATAATACATAATAAAGTTTATATAATACTAATAATACTAAGCATTTTTGTTTTCAAATCAGATAAACGAAAAATCATCATTATTTTTCTATAATTAGTTGGAACAAAACAAAAAGAGGCCCGGCTGGGTACTGACCAGGCCAGGCCGTGTCAATAAGAAGGGTCTTTCGAACAAAATACGAAGGGGTCGCTTTTTGTTTTCTTTATATTGTTGGCACTTTCGAGCCCTTTTCTTTATTTATCGAAAATAAATTACTGATAAAAATTGTACATATCTATATAATAGAGAAAGAAATACTCCTTATTTGTTTTTATGTGTAATCTAATCTAATTTTCAATTAGGAGAGATGGCTGAGTGGACTAAAGCGGCGGATTGCTAATCCGTTGTACGAGTTATTCGTACCGAGGGTTCGAATCCCTCTCTTTCCGCTTCCCTTGATGACTTTATTTTTTTTTTTCAAATTTGGCAAATCGTTTGTTTTTATATAAACAAAAAATCCGAAGAAAATAGAAAAGAAAAACCCTTATTCTTCCCGCCCAGGATTACGTCCAGGATCATTAGATAGGAATCCAAAGATGAAGAGAGAAACAAAAAATATCACTACTGTGTAAACGAAGAGTTTGAGAGTAAGCATTACACAATCTCCAAGATAATTAAAAAAAAAAAGAGAATAGATCCTCCATTTTTCTACCACATATCCTATTTGGATATCAAGAACCGAGTTTTTTTCTAGAAAAAATCACGAACTTTCGAGGAAATCTAGGAAATTAGTAAGAAATTATTCAATTTAAATAATTTTGATTTTAGATTAAGGATCTTATCGAAAACTTACAGCAGCTTGCCAAACAAAAGCTAAGAGAAAAAAGAACACGGGTATGACTGGCATAACATCTACGATTGGGTTCAAAAAAGCGTAGGCCTCGGGCAATTTTCCGAAGAAAAAACTACTTGAATAAAAGGCAGAATTAAGACAGATACAGATCAAACTAAAGATATTAAGCATAACAGACATTTTGTTCTTGGAGATAATTGCATTTTGATTGAGTTATTGATATGATATAAGGAAAAAGGGGAAAATTTAGGTAGACAAAAAATCCTTCTTTTCTTTTGAACTCACCCAATCAAAAATCCTCCAATTCTCAAAAGAGAATAGAGGAAAACATACTTTCATACAATATCTTAATTGAATTATATCTAATGATCAATAAATTAAGTTTAATTAAATATAATTCTATATTAATAAAAAAAAATCCTAGTAATAATCTAAATATCGATAGAATAAATTAGATTGGAGTTGACAAATAACGAATACTATAATATAATTTACTAGTAAAATAGAATTTACTATTAAATAGTACTATTTTTTACTAATTATACTTTAGTAGTATCGAATATCGAATAGAAATCTAAATGGGGCGTGGCCAAGTGGTAAGGCAACGGGTTTTGGTCCCGCCATTCGGAGGTTCGAATCCTTCCGTCCCAGAGCATATTCATTATCTTAGAATAGAATAAAGATTTTGTTGAATGGGGTAAAGTCTAATGTTAGCTGGAATTTCTTTCTTTTTTTATCTTTTATGCATGAATCATATCTTTTTTACACAAACTGAATTGAATCGCGTACAAATGACACGCAAATGTAATTGACTCTATTTCTGATCCAGGTAAATTGGGAACATGGGTTCCAAGAGTTGGAATTTAAAAAAAGGGGTCTTTTCATCCTATGCCCAATCCCATCTTGTTTCGGGAAGTTAGTTATTTAGAAAAGCATTCCGTCCCATATTGATTTTCTATTTTATCAATATTTGGATTTTCAAGGATCCTATCTATTATTTCGTATCCTAGAAACTATATTTTTAGGAATTTTTACATAGATTTCTTAATTCTAACTATTTTGGTACTAATGAAATTCATTCAAAGTCGATAGGATTAATTCTCCTAAGGGGTTAGACTAAAATAAAAAAGGAGCAACTTAATTTGGACTTGTTGGGATTTGTACCTAGCCAGTCCGCATCCCCGATCATAATTCCCATTTTTTTTTCTCTTATGTCCCATTAGTCCTGTAGTACCCCGGGGGCGAATACATTAACCGAAGATATTCAAATTTCTGTGTCTGCCTGAATTGCATTAACAAAAATAAAATTATATATGTAATTATGTAATTATATATCTATCCGAATCCGATGTATTTTCTTTGAATAAGTATTTCGTGTTTGGCCCTAATAAATAATTGTAAATTTATCTAACACTTAAGAGGGGTGTTTTTTGTTTTATATCTTTTATTCTCTTTTATTCATCTCTTTTATTCACTTTCTATTCTATTATGTATGGATATTCTATTATGTATGGCAAGATTCGATTAGCGAAATCTTGCTGAACTACACATTTTAAACAAAATAATAAAAATGAGGAAATGTTTAACGTATATGTATCCTTCTATTCTATTTTTTATTCTATTTTTGTGAAAAAGGTTTTTGATCCCTTTGATCCCCTCGATTTTAAATTTAAAAATTTAAATATTTAACAAATATTTAACCCTAACCTTTCTTTAATCTATTATTAAATAGAAATTCTTTTTCATTTTAAATTAAGAGGACTTGCTAAAACTTATTCAGAAACCTCTTTACCGATTTATAGCTATATTCTTTATTTACCGATCTATAGCTATATATAAAATCTCTCTTCTATATTCTAACGAACATTATAGAACAAAGGGATATAGATTACGATGTCTACAAACCAATGACTATTCATGATTCCATAATTGAATCAATTCCATACTGGTTCCAAATTAGAGGGATGTTATGGTAAAACTTCGTTTGAAACGATGTGGTAGAAAGCAACGTGCGACTTGAAGGACATGATCCATTGTGGATTCTTTCTTATATCCACCATTTTCGATTTCTATAGGAATGAAGGTGCTCTTGGCTTCGACATCTGTTGGTAACCTAAATAGTCCACGATGGAGCTCGAGTAGAAAGTATTAATTCATTTCTCAGGACAAGAATCTAGGGTTAATGCAAATCAATAAATTGGAGCAACTTCGTGAATATATCTTCGATATAGAAACGGAAGGGATCCCATTCGAGCAAGTTTCCAATTAAAAAGGAAAATTTCTTGGAATTAATCAAACCCTTTCGATCCAAAGTGTATCACGCGGGAATCTATTGTCCGTAGGATTCTTTGATAGAAGGAAATCAAAAAAAGGGGTATGTTGCTGCCATTTTGAAAGGATTAAGAAGCACCGAAGTAATGCCTAAACCCAATGATTTAAAACAAAGATAAAGGATCCCAGAACAAGGAAACACCATTTTAATCGTCTCACTAACTGGGCCAGACTTAAGAATCCAAATAGATTTTAACCGAGACAAACAAAAAAGGGGGTAAAGACCACTCAATAAACGAAAGATTCTCTTTTGAATTATTTGAGAGTTATCTAACTTGAGTTATGAGTAAGAATGGTTTTTTTTAGGAAAGAAGAAGAAAAAACAGACTTAAACTCCAGTCTAATTGATTTGATGATTTTATAGAACCTTTTGTCATTTATGGAATTTATTCGAATTCCATACCATAGATAAAACTTCAAATCCAATTCTTTTTTTCTCGAGCCGTACGAGGAGAAAACTTCCTATACGTTTCTAGGGGGGGTGTATTGTTCATCTACATCTATCTCAATGAGTCGTCTATCGAATCGTTGCAATTGATGTTCGATCTCGAAGAGAAGGAAAAGATCTTCAGAAAGTAGGTTTTTATGATCCGATAAAGAATCAAACTTATTTAAATGTTCCCGCCATTCTCTATTTCCTTGAAAAAGGGGCTCAACCTACAGGAACTGTTCAGGATATTTTAAAAAGGGTGGGGGTTTTTAAGGAACTTGATTCTAATCAAACGAAATTCAATTAAGGATTAAGGAAATACAAAAAAGGGGGGCAGTTATTTGTATATAACTTTGGATAACCTTTCTCTACTCTTTTTTATTACCCCCCCCTTTTTCCTTTTCCCGTTCTATTCGTATCTATTTATCATTGTTTTCTTCGAATCCTGTGTTCTATAACGACAAAACCCTATTTCCTTGATTTGATCCTA